AGAAATACGATCGGGGGGGGCTAACTCGAATCCCTCGGGTAAAATAAGAACAGCCCCTACATTCAAAGCCCCCTTTTTACCATTAGCAAGAACTTGTTTCAGTTGCATATCATAAGGGATTCGAACAACTGCTTCAAATACAGTATCAGGAAGCACGGCTTGCGGAACTTCAATATCCACGGGCTTATTAGCTAAATGGCAATTGGCACATACAATTCGTCCAGTTGCTTCTCGTGGGTTTTCATAACCCTGCTGCGCAAAAATGGGATATGCATTTGAAATAGATGCCCGAGTTATTACATATATCATGATCGATACAGAAATCGATTGAGTCATCTGTTCCTTTACCCAAGAAAAAGTATTTCTATTTTGCATGTCCAATCATTGATCCCGGAATTTCTACAATAAATTAGATAGGTAGCTAGTATAGTTCCCTATACACGAGTCTGTCATTGTACTGGGATAATTGTACTGGAATATAGGACGAATACCTTGAAGAGCTAGAAGTATAAAGAATTAAGTAAGATTGAAAATGCTTTCTTTATATACGAAGAAAGATTCTGATTTGATTGATATCAGGAGATCAAATGAGTTCTTCATTCATTCATTGAATGATAAATAACTACAAGTGAAGGAGATACACGATTTAAATAATAGAAGATCCAATATTTCACAATTGTATCTAAAATAACTGGAAAAGTGGAAACAAGACTAGATATAATTTGATCGTTATGAACCAATCCAAAATCGTTGTAGACCGAACCAATCATTAGTTCCCAACCATGGGTCGAATGAAATCCGATCCATAAATCAGTAACTAAAAGAATCAAAAAAGCTTTTATTGTGTCACTTAAGTTATAGAGGAATTCCTGAATCCAAGAATTAAGAATGACAAGTTCTTCATTACCCAGAATAAAATAACCACTTAGAATAGCGAAACAAATTATATTTGTCGAGAAATCCAAAATGATATGGAGATGATATTCATTGTGTGTTTTGACCAATTGTATCGTTTCCTTGTGTATTCCTATACGAAGTTTTTGTATATGCGTTTCCGGGTACTCCTTTATCATTTCATCCAAGAGGAATAGTTCTTCCAATTCTATGAATCTTTCTAGAACGCTTTTCTCTTGAATATCATTCAAAAAAGTTTCGGATTTCCCGGTATTCCACCAATTAGTAACCCAAGGTTCCAGACATTTATTAAATGAGAGAGAGACCCACCAGGGCAAAAATATTATGGATGAAATATATGGGAGGGAGACCCAGGCTTTCTTTTTTTTTTTCATTTTTATCCTAAAAGGACCCTTATTCTATTTCTATATTCCTTTCCTTCTAGATCCTAGATCTAAATTATTACACAAAAATAGGAAATAGACCCATGGGTTCAATACCTTTTTATAGAACTCGTACTTCAGAGAAATATCAGATAGAGTCGACGGTTGTATTAAAAGGGAAATTTGCAAGTTTTTTTCCATTTTTTCCTCAGTTCATTTCAAAATACTTCAATTGGTACGCGCAAGAAATAGGCCAATTCGGCAGCTTTTTGTTCAATTTCTCGTGGAGTAAAATACTCATCAGTACGAGTCAAGGGAATGGCTCCTTGGCCTCTGATTTCCATATAAAGGACACGGCGAGGATAAAGACCCTCTTTAACCTCCATTCTGATTGATTGTATATCTCTCATAAGTAAGCGAAGGAAGATGCGACGATTTATTCCAGGAAATCCCCAACGAAAAATACACACTATTCCTTCTTTTCTATCGAATCTGTCATAACCACTACCTACATTCCATGAAATTGTGCACCACAAATAGGAGCTAATGAATAGACCTGCGATCCCATAGAAAGACATCACGATCCCTTGTGGAAAAAAAATAATTTGCTGAGATGGAAATACGGATATCAGATTCCTACCAAGATAACTGGAAGTTCCAACCACTAAGAATCCTAGTGAACCTAAAAAAAGGATACAGGCCCAGAAAAAATTACTTGTTTTTCGAGACCCCATTATAAGTTCTATCCATATATGTTCTGATCGCCAATTCATACTCTACTAGATCCAGTTGCATTCGATTGGAATTGAGAGAATAACCCAAATGAATTTTACTTTCTTGATCCCGAAGTAACTTTCATTAACTAGCACTATTCTGATGTAAACCGTTAGAAGTAATTTGTTAGATACATTGACTTTCCATTTAAATAAAATATTCGCCGATCCATTTTTAATTTAACCAGCTATACCTGCATATACATGCATTTATGCGGATATCATGTATGCGGATATCATGTATCCGCATAAATGCATAATAGTTCTTTCATTTGTGTTCGTAAAGAGTCACATATCGTACCATATTACATACACTAAATAAATATCTGTATTATGATCCAGTGTTGAAATAAATTGATGAGATTTGGTCCCATCGGATCTAGACAATCTTATTTTTTTGGACATGAAGAGATAAAGAAGCCATTGCAATTGCCGGAAATACTAGGCCCACTAAAGGCACAAAAATAGAGGGTAAGTTGAGATCTGTCATAGAATGGGTGCCTCGATTTAATATTTCTATCTATTAGAAAGAGAAAGATATCTTATGATATGATAAGTATATCTATCCTAAGTATATATCATAAACTGTATTATATTTATAATATTATTTATTATATATAAAAATATTATTTAATAATTATATTTATATTATATATAATATTATTATATATAAAAATATTATTTAATAATTATATTTATATTATATATAATATAAATATTATAATTATATTATAATTTATAATTATTTATTAATAATTTATTATTTATTAATAATTTATTAAATAAAAAATATTAATATTTAGAAATTAATATTTATAAGAAATTAATATTTATAAGTAGTTAATAAGTAGTTAATAAGAAGTAGTTAATAAGTAGTTAATAAGAAGTAGTTAATAAGTGCAAGGAATGTAGAACTAAATAAGATAAGTGTACCTATTCATCTTTCTACACGAATATGTATGATAATTCGCTTTATTAATAAATTTTATTATTCTTTTCCCATCCTTATTTCTTTCTATCTTTCTAATCTAATAAGAAGTTTATTATGAAAATAAAAGATTTTATTAGGAGTTTGCGACTCTAACTAATTCGATCCATCCAACAAACGGGGATTCATAGTAAAAAATAGGGGTTATCGATAGATATAGAAATAACTTCTATTCTCTATTTTATATTTATTTCTTTTTATTTTGATTTCGATATTTTTTTTTATTGTCTATATTAATACGTAAGAAGACCAGATAATTTTTTTTTATTTTCCCTAATTCTAATTCCTCGGAGGGAGAAATTCACTTTTTTATCCTGTTGATAGAAGGTTCGTGATTACTAATCATGAATAGAGGTAGGATAAAAAAATGGATCTGGAGGAAAAACGAAAAAGTAATTACCCGAAACTTCTAACTCTTATTACAAGTAGAACTTATGTCATCAAAGAAAACACCATCCTTTTTCGTTTTTTTGATTACGATGAACTAAATATTTGTTCGCTACAAATAACTGAATTTAGTACTATACTTTATTCATTTTTTGAATTTTGATTCAAGGGAAAGAAACCGTGGAGCTGAAATAACTCACTCAGAACACCTTTTAAAGGATTACGTGGTACAATTGGGTCAAATAAGCCTTTATGGAATAAATACTCAGCCGCTTGTGAACCATCGGATACTGTCTTATTCAATGTTTGTTCAATTACTCTTTTGCCCGCAAATGCAACGTGGGCATTAGGTTCAGCAACAATGACATCTCCCAACATACCAAAACTGGCTGTTACTCCACCGGTTGTAGGAGATGTAAGGATTGATACATAGAATAATTTTTTATTTGATTGATAATTATATGAAGCGGAAGATATTTTAGCCATTTGCATCAAACTCAAACTTCCTTCTTGCATGCGCGCTCCTCCAGAAGCACACACAATAATGACAGGTAGAGATCGATTAGTAGCATACTCGATTAAACGGGTGATTTTCTCGCCTACTACAGATCCCATACTACCTCCCATGAACTTAAAATCCATAACTCCAATTGCTATGGGAATACCATTTAGTTGACCTATGCCTGTTTGAACAGCTTCAGTTAAACCTGTCTTTCTTTGATAAAAATCGATATGATCTCTATAGGGTTTCCCCTCTGAATGAAATTCAATGGGGTCCATAGGGACCATATCTTCATCCATAGGATCCCAAGTCCCCGGATCAATCGAAAGTTCGATTCTATCTGAACTGCTCATTTTCAAATGATATCCACACTGTTCACAAATATTCATTTTTGACCTAAAAATATTTTTATAATTTAATCCATAACAATTTTCGCATTGAATCCATAAATGTCTGTATTTTTTTTTTCTACCGAAATCATTAGATCTTCTTCTTATATTGAAATCACTGCCATTTTTACTAGTTCTTATACCAGAACTCCCACTTTCACTACCAGTTCTATTTTCAGTACAAATGAAACTATAAATGTAACTGTCACTGTAATTGTCGGTACCACCCGAAATGGAACTATTAATACTGACTTCAAAACGAAGATAATTATCAATGCAACTATTAATGTGATTATTCCAACTAGATTGAGTATCATATATGTAATGATAATAGTTGTGATTGTTTCTCTTAGACCCATTATTTAAATAACTAGAAAAAAAACTTTCTAGTTCACTCAGAAAAGAACTATCATTGTCAATCTCAAAAATCTTATTTTCAATATCAAAACGTACAGAAAAACTGTCACCATTACTATCCCTAATTAAAAAAGTGTCATCAGAGATCAAATTCCAAATATCCCTGGTATCAAATAAATAATCAACATTTCTGAAACTATAACTGTCACTATCACTCCGACTAGGAATGTTTTTCTCCGTACTATTTAGAATGGGTTCTTCACTTCCACTGGTATGTCCAATAGCATCAAAACTATCGATTGATTTATTTAGTCCACACCTATGTTC